ATTTTGCTACATTATTGTCAAAATTGCTAGAAGTATAAGGATGTTTGTTTATTTTGCTCTGAGGCGAAATCCGCCACCTTAGCATCTTCAGTGCTACGCTCTAGTTGTTGAGCTATCTGAGCGAATTAATTTAAGTTAAGCTTAATATAAGAGCGATAATTAAAATAAATGATACTATATAAGCAATAAAGTAATTAAAGGATTTAATTTGAATTGTTTGGTTTCACTGTGAAGCCCTAGAAATTATATATCTAGTACCTTGTCCACCAATTACTTCGAGTCATCCTTGATCAATAGACTTTATTAAATTAGTTCCTATAACCATAGATATCTTAGTTAATGGTTGTGCTGAAATAGGAGCTAGAAATCATATGGTAGTAAAATAAAATTTTATTTTATTCATTTTTTTATTAGAGAATTCTGAGTTTCAAAAGATTATGGCTAAGAAAATTCCTCTAAAAATAGATAAAAGTGTGAAAGATTTATGGAATCTTGGAAGAATAAAAGGAGTAGGATTAAAGTCTAAGAAAATTAATTGTAAGAAAAATCCTGCAACAATAGCACATAAAGCTAAAATAGTTGTAGCTCAATTTACATACGGATCTAACTCTAATTTAGCATGGTAGCTATTATTTTTTATATTGGCTCAAAGGGAACAAAAGGAAAGACGAAAGCTATAGGCAGCAGTTATTCCAGTTGCCATAAAGATTAATAGAATTATTAATATTCTTGTTGGGCTAAATAGAGAAACTTCTAAAATTAGGTCTTTTGAATAAAATCCTCTTAGGAAAGGGGCGCCACAAAGGGAAAGGTTAGCAATATTTATACAGGCAATGGTTAAAGGAGCCTGGTTGGAAATAAAACCTATATAGCGAATATCTTGTGTGTTCGAGCTATTATGGATAATTATACCAGCACATAGAAATAGTAGTGCCTTAAATAATGCATGAGTATACAAGTGAAATAGTGCTAAAAAAGGTATTCCTATCCCGAGTCTTATCATTATTACTCCTAGTTGACTTAAGGTTGACAAGGCAATTACTTTTTTTAAATCATTTTCGTAGTTAGCCCCAATTCCAGCTATTAATAAAGTTAACACTGAAATGAAGAGTAAGCTAGGCTTAAAAGCGCTTATTTCAGACAAAAAGGGGAAAAAACGAATTAAAAGAAATACTCCAGCTGTAACTAGGGTAGAGGAATGAACTAAAGCAGATACAGGAGTAGGGGCTGCTATTGCAGCTGGTAATCATCTTGAAAATGGGATTTGAGCTCTTTTAGTTATAGCAGCAATTGTAATAGTTAAAGCAACTCAGGTTGATAAATAGAAATCCCATATAAGAGTAATAATTCAATGTCCTTGGAGTACAAGTAACCCGATAGAGATTAAAATTATTACGTCTCCAATTCGGTTAGCTAAGACTGTTAATATTCCAGCGGCTAATGATTTTATATTTTGATAGTAAATAACTAATACAAAGGAAACAATCCCCAAACCATCTCAACCTAATAGTAAAGCCGGAAGTCTAGGAATAAATACTAAAAGATTTATAGAAAGTACAAATAGTATAACTAGTATAGTAAATCGTTTTAAGAATGGATCATGAGATATATAACTAGAAGAAAATATCATTACACAACCTGAAATCAAGCAAACAACGTTTCTAAATCTTAATCTAATACTGTCTAGTACTATTATAAAAGTTAAGTTACAAGAGCTTACTTGAAACATTCTCCATTCTAGGAGAATGGATTTCTCTTTTATTAAGAAAATTATGGTCACAGGAAATAATAAAAAAGAATAGCTTAAGAGAAATAAGGATCTAATAGAAGAAGATTTTAGTTTTATATACATTGGTCAAGTGAAAAATTAGTTTCATCTTCAAATCCACAGGCTGATATTTTTATTAAACTAACTTGACGTCTAAAATCACATAAAAAGTAAATCTGGTTTAATGATTAGTATGTTTCCAGGAATTCAGTGTAAAAATAGAAGAGTGTAACCTGAAGATTTAAATCCTCTAAATGGTTTTGTGAATTTAGGACTTCCTCCGTGCTGGATAGAAGTAAATAGATATATGCTATAGAGAGCTGCAAGAAAACTTATTAGTGACAGTGGTAAGATATAATAGCTAGAACTAAATATAACAGAAGGAAAAATTATGATTTCTCCTATAAGATTAATACTAGGGGGAGCTGCTATATTTATAATACAAAAGAAAAATCATCATAAAGAAAGTGTAGGTATAAATATAATTATTCCCTTGGATAAAAATAAGCTTCGGGTGTGTGTTTTTTCATAGGTGTAATTAGCCAAGGCAAAGAGCGCAGAAGAACAAAATCCATGAGAAATTATTAAAACTAATGCTCCTCCTCATCCTCAAGATCTATTAGAAAATGCTCCGGCTAGTATTAGAGATATATGTCCAATAGAGGAGTATGCAATTAAGGATTTAAGGTCGATTTGGCGAAAACAAATGATTCTAGTAACCACACCTCCTCAAATTGCTAAAGAAAAAATAATTACTGAAGAAGAAGAAGTATAAAAATTAAAATATTGATAAATTCGAAGAATACCATATCCTCCTAGTTTTAGAAGAATTGCTGCAAGAACTATTGATCCTGCTACTGGGGCTTCTACATGAGCTTTAGGAAGCCAAAGGTGTACAGTAAATATAGGAAGTTTTACTAGAAAAGCAGTAAAAATTAGAAATGTAATGAAGTTTCAAGATCAAATGTTAGAATTTGTTAAAATTTCCTTACGAAGATTTCCAATCATTAATATATTTCCACATCTAAGTTCATATATAGCTCATAATACAACTAATAAAAGAGGTAAGGATGCAGCCACCGTATAGATTATTATATATATTCCAGCTTGAAGTCGTTCAGGTTGATATCCTCATCCTAAAATTAATAATAGCGTAGGGATAAGGGAAGCCTCGAAAAGAAAATAGAACCTTAAAATTCTTGAAGATATAAATGTAAGAACTAAAATTAAGTTTAATGTTACTAGAAATATCACGAATAAGTTATAATTATTATTTGATCCTTTTACACTATGTTGACTTGCAATTATTATTATTAGCGAGATTCATAAAGTTAGGGAGACAAGAATTGAAGACATTGAATCTTGAGAAAAATAATAACTAATTATTTCATAACTAAATGTGGACCTATATAAGTGTAAAAAGGAAAGCAAGCTAATAATAGCCAAAGATCAGATCTTTTGATACCAAGAATATCTAGATAATGGTAACAAAAGAAGAAAAGAAGAGATTGTTAGGCCTAACATTTCTGTGAAGAAAATCTAGAGACGTAGTCATTTCCTTGGGATCGAATAATAGCTACTAGAACTGCTAATCCTAAACTAGCTTCACAGGCACCAAGGGTAATTAAAATTAGAGATGTTTGTCCTCTAAAAGCAATATTATTAGAAAGGGCAAATAGTATAATAAATAAATTTATTGTGGCCGCCTCTAATCTTAATAATACTCTTAAAAAATGTTTATATTGAAGAGATAGTGCTAAAAGAGCTATAAAAAATCCTACTATACTAACTAAAGTTAAATAAAATGTTCTCATATCTTGCAATAATAGCTTAAAATAGAGCATTGGTCTTGTAAGTCAAAGGTGGATAAAATTATCCTTATTGCTATAAGCTACTGAGTGAATCGAACACTCAAAATTTGTTTTCAAGACAAATATTTCCCCAGGTAGCAGCTAATTCAGTATTAATAATCTAAAATCTTATCTCATCTAGCTTGGACAATAGGATTAATAATAAAATATAAAAAATATAGTACAGTAAAAACCTGCCCAATTTGCTCATAGGGAGCTTCTACGGGACAACTCCCAATTCAAGTAAGAATAAAGAAAATACTTACAAAGGATCAAAATAAAACTTGATTTACAGGATAAAATGCTAAAGAACGAAATTTACCTTGATGTGTAATAGGTAAAAGAAAAAGAACTACAATTGATCCTACTAAGCCAATAACTCCTCCAAGTTTATTGGGAATAGAACGTAAAATTGCATAAGCAAAAAGAAAATATCACTCAGGCTGAATATGTACAGGTGTAACCAAGGGATTAGCGGGAATAAAATTTTCAGGGTCTCCTAGTAACTGGGGAGAAAATAATGCCAGGAAGGATAATAAAGATAGCAATACTACAAAGCCTACTAGATCCTTAAAAGTATAATATGAATGAAATGGAACCTTTTCTCCATCTCTATTCACTCCTAGGGGGTTATTTGATCCTGTTTCGTGGAGAAAAAGAATGTGTAAAACTCTTAGTCCAGCAATTGCAAATGGAAGTAAAAAATGAAGTGCAAAGAATCGAGTGAGAGTTGCGTTGTCTACTGCAAATCCTCCTCAAACTCATTCAACTAATATTTTTCCTACATAAGGGACGGCTGAAAGGAGATTTGTAATAACTGTAGCCCCTCAAAATGATATTTGACCTCATGGAAGAACATAACCTAAGAAAGCTGTTCCTATTGTTAAAAATAATAAAATAACTCCTACATTTCAAGTATGTTGGTATAAATATGAGCCATAATATATACCTCGTCCAATATGAAAATAAATGCAGATAAAAAATCAAGAAGCACCGTTAGCATGTAGAGATCGGAGTAATCAACCATATCTTACATCTCGGGTAATATGCACTACAGAACTAAAAGCTAAGTCAACATGTGCTGTATAATGCATTGCTAAGAAAAGCCCTGTTACAATCTGGATACCTAGACAGAGACCAAGTAATGAACCAAAGTTTCATCAAATAGATAAATTTGAAGGAGCTGGTAAGTCTACAACAGCTCCGGTAACTAATTTTAAAACTGGATGAGTTTTTCGAATGGGACTTCGCATAAATGTTATACTTCATTAAATGGACGCAATGAGGCGTGTTGATAATAACAAATCTTTACAACCACAATTAAATTCAATAATAAAATAGTACCTAAGCCAATTAGAATTGATACAGAATCAGGAGAAATTAATTCCGTCCCAAAGCTTTTTAAATATATAAATCCTGAATAATCATTCAAGGTAGTAATTGTTGAGAAATCCTTAATAGGGTAGAGATAAAAAATCAGACCTAAAGGGACTAATAAAACCAAAAAAAATATTAAAGGAAACCCTCTACCAAATAAAATGTTTGGAGAAAGGGCCGCAACATAAGCAAATATTACTAACAACCCTCCCACATAAATTAAAAATAAAATGTATCCATATCAAGAAGACAGTATTATGCTAGTTAAAGAGCATATTAATAAAGTAGAAATTATAATAGCTAATCCTAATCTTAATGGCTGAGCTATTAGTGGAAATATAAAAAGACTAGCTAAGGAAAAAACTAATATTATTAAAGCAGTCATATCAAGGTATAGGTTATTACCTAATCTTAAGCTTCCAATGCTCATATTTTTATTAAACTACAACCTCGCTAATAATAAATAAAATAAGTTATAACAAAAATAAGTAATAAGAATGATAATGATGCTGGTAAAAATCCTTTTCAAGTTAATCCTATTAGTAAGTCATAACGGAATCGAGGATAACTTCCTCGAACTCAGATAAAAGCAAAAGCAAAGAATAGCACTTTTAGTATAAAAAAAATGTCTCTCTCAAAAACAAATACAGATCTACCCCCAAAAAATAGGAGAGCAGAAAATAAACTTATGACCAAGATATTTGCATATTCAGCCAAGAAAATTAAAGCGAATCCAGCTGCTCCATATTCAATATTAAATCCAGATACTAATTCAGATTCTCCCTCAGCAAAATCAAATGGGGCTCGGTTAGTTTCAGCTACACATGTGACAAATCAAATTAATGATACCGGGATTATTAGAAAGGATAACCAGACTACTTCCTGGGACTCCTTAATTTCAATGAAACTAAATGTTCCTACTAAAAACAGAGGAAAGAGCAAAATTAATGCTATCCTAACTTCGTAAGAAATGGTTTGAGCAATGGCTCGTAGTCTTCCTAATAGAGCATATTTTGAATTCGAAGATCAACCAGCTAAAAGAGTTCCATATACATTTAACCCAGAAACACACAAAAAGAACAATACACCTCACTTGAAATAACCAAGAGAATATAATCTAGGATAGAGCTGTCACAAAAGTAATGCTAAAATAAAACTAAATACAGGAGCAATAAAATAAGGTGAATAATTTGCTATTGTTGGTTTTGCAATTTCTTTAGTTAATAATTTAGCAGCATCAGCAATAGGCTGAGGAAGACCTGCCACCCCTACTTTATTTGGCCCTTTTCGAATTTGTATATAGCTTAATCCCTTTCGTTCTAAAAGAGTAAAAAAAGCAACTGCTAATAAAATACAAATGTATGATACTAAACATGAAAGAATAAAATAGAACATATATAAAGGAAAGAAATTTCATCTTCATATCTAGGGCTTAAACCTAGTGCACTTACTTCTGCCACCTTTATATCAAATAAAGGATTTTCACCTATCTCTATTGATCCTAAATCAATTGCATTAATCTTTGCTAATCTGACATTTATAAATATGAAATTATTTATTCCTAAATTATATTATATCTCTTATTGTAATATCTCTTACTTTGAATTGGTCCTTTCGTACTAAACTCAAACTTTTATAATTGAAGATAGAAACTGACCTGGCTCACGCCGGTCTGAACTCAGATCATGTAGAATTTTAATGGTCGAACAGACCAACCCTTAAAGACTGCTGCATCTTTAGGATATTCTAGTCCAACATCGAGGTCACAAACTCTCTTTTCGATAAGGACTCTCAAAGAGAATTATGCTGTTATCCCTATGGTAACTAATTCCATTGATCAAAATTTTTGGATCAACACTTGTAAGTCTTATTGATTAATAAAGAAGCTTTATTTGTTCCATAGTCGCCCCAACCAAAATCTAAAATAGATTAATATTTAAAATTATATATTATTTTCAATTTATTCTTTTAAAGCTCAATAGGGTCTTCTTGTCTTTCAATTAAATCTAGGTTTCCTCACCTAGAAATCAAGTTCTAAAAAATTACATAGAGACAGCTTTGTTCACGTCAAACCATTCATACTAGCCCTCAATTATAGGGCAAATGATTATGCTACCTTTGCACGGTCAGAGTACCGCGGCCGTTAAAATATATTCACTGGGCAGGTCCGACTCCTTATGTTAAAATATCCAAGGAGCCATGTTTTTGATAAACAGGCGGAACATAACTTTGCCGAGTTCCTTTATGTAATTTAGTTATTACTTAAATTGATTATATTATCTTGATTTAATTTAATTCTTAATCAAGTGCATATTAATAAAAAGTTAAAATACTCATTTTAGCATTAATTTAAGTTATTTTTATTTTTAACATTATTTCCATTAATAAAAATAGATTAATTTTATTTTTAAAGTTAGAATGAAATTATAACAAAATCCTAGTATTAAAGCTATTTTCAAGCTTAAATTTAATAAAAAATTTTTATAAGATTTCAAATTTATTTTAGAGCTCATCCTCTAAAATCTACTAAAGCTGGGTCTAATTATAATAATTTATATTTTTATTATAAGTTCTCAACCTTAAGTACTTCTATACTTTTATGGAAAAACTAGCTATCATCTAATACGAAAAAAATTTCATTTCTATCTTGATTTTTTAAAAAGTTTTTGCCACAACTACTTTTATGTATTACTAATATAATAAATCAAGATCGCTCATTAGATTTCGAGACTCTTTAATTTAAAGTTTATTCTAGCTAAACCATGATACAAAAGGTACGAACACTATTTTCTTCTTTTCTTTCATTTATATCTTTATTCCTTCTCAGTACTAGTATGCTTAGCCCAATAAATTAAATTTTAATCACCTTTACTTAACTATATAATGTTTTTATCTAATTAATAATTAAGATGTTTAATTAAAATAGGCTGTATTATATTTATTTAAAGACAACTTATATTTTAAGTATATTTTCAGTGTAAATGAAATGTATTAGGATTTATACTATATCTTTTCATCCAGGGACAATTTCCATTACCCCTACTGTGTTACGACTTATCTCATTTTTCAACGAGAGCGACGGGCGATGTGTGCACGTTCCAGAGCCAAATTCAGAAAATTTGTATAATCAGATTCTTACTTTTAAGTCCTCCTTATAGCTGGAAATTTCAACCTCCTTTCCGTATTATAACTTTTAATTGTAACCCATCCTCTCCTTTTTGTGGGTTGCACCTTGATCTGACGTCTAAATTTATTATAATTTTTTAGCCAACTTCTATGTTTTTCAAAGTTACCTGACGACGACGGTATACAGACTGAATACAAAAAAAGGTTAGGTATAACGTGGATTTTCGATTACGAGACAGGTTCCCCTAAGTGGTCTAGAACACCGCCAAGCCCTTTGAGTTTTAAATTTTTGTATTCATAGTACTCAGGTAAATGTAATTAATTTACAGTAGACAATAATGGGGTATCTAATCCCAGTTTCCCTATAAACTGTCGCAGGTTCAGCTGTAACAGTATACTATGAGCCATTTATTTATGTCTGAATTTCACTTCTCGATAAATAATTCTCTAACTTTAAATTTTTGCTTAACTGCCTTTTCAACCTATATAGTATAATTCGGCCATCTTGGTCTAACCGCGGATGCTGGCACCAAGTTTACCAGACCTTAAGATACTAAACTAATTCAGAATTTCTCCTTTTTGTTAATATTAAACACTGATGTTAGTGGGACTTTTCAAAGCATCATGTCTCTCATAATACCTAAGAGAACAAAGTCAATATATAATAAATTATTAATATTTTATTAATTCTCTTCCTCACCTCTTTCAATAAAAATCATGTGTTTTCTTTAGTTTACACTATACATTTAGGTCAGAGCCAAGCCTCATTGAATAATGGACCCAATGTTCACTTAAATTAAAAAGTAAAAAAGGTACTCAGTCAATATATTAGCAAATAATAGTGTTTGTTCCTATGGTGTTATTTAACAGCACATTAGATTTTCATTCTAAAGGTATAAATTTATTTATTAGGAATAAATCTTTTGAGTATGAAGTAGTACAGTTGCCTTCCAAGCAAAAAGATTAATAAATTTTAAAAAAGATACCATTACACAGCGGTGTTCGGGCACGAAGAATTTTGATTTCTTAAGAAAGGATCATATCCTTCTGGTAAGGTTTTAAGTTATTAAAACTATAAGCCTTCAAAGCTTAAAATAAAAAAGAATTTTTAAACCTTGCCCGCCATAGTTTACATAAAACGCCGACTTGCAAACTCGGAGAAGGAAAAGAAATATTTTCTGGTGCGTTAGATTGTTTGATGGCTGAGATATAAGCGGTAGACTGTAGATCTATTAACGGAGTTAAGTCTCCTCAACAAAATGTAAAATAAGCTAAATTTAAGCTGTTGGGTTCATACCCCAAACATGAACGGTAGTTCTTTTACAATGGTAATTTTAAATTTAAATTTTTTATAACTAATAGATTAATGAGGATGTTCATCAGAATAAAGGGTAATTAACAAGCAAAAAATATATGCTTGAATTAATCTAATACCAAACTCAAAAATTGTGTAAAACACTTGAATAAAAATAATAAAAAGCGTAGAAAAAATTGAAGAGATAAAAATTCTTGCTGTTAAATAGTTTCCAACTAAAGTTAATACAATATGTCCGGCTCTCATATTTGCAGCCAATCGAACTGACAGGGTAATGGGTCGAACTATAATTCTCACTGTTTCTACAATTACTAAAAATGGGTTTAAAGCAGCTGGGGCTCCCATAGGTAGTAAACCTGCAACTACTGAGCGTGGATCAAAAAAGATTGCTGAGATAATTAAACTCAGCCAGAAAGGCAGACCTAAAGAAAGAGACACAGCTAAGTGTCTAGTAGGACTAAAAACATATGGAACTAAGCCACTGAGATTTACAAAAATTAGGAAAAGAAATAAACCTGTAACAATATTAATAAACCCTCCTAAGTTTAATCCAAATGACCGGAAAATTTGTGAAGTAACTGTATCCTTAAAAATTATAATTATTGTGCTTCAGCGAGGAGATATTACTCAATATCATGAACTAAATAGCAAAATAGAAGTTAAGGAGAAAAATCATATTAAAACATATAGAGACATAAAAACTTGGTTGTTGTCATCAAATGATGAAAAAATATCTACAAGCATTCTTACTTATCAATTTCACTTATTTTCTTTTAAGTCTGAAGATTTAAGACTTTCACTTTTATAATAAATTTTACTTGATCATCAGATTAAAACTGACACACATAAAACTGCAGTTCAAAATAATAAAAATAAAAAAATTCAATTTAGCGGAGATAACTGTGGCATATAAAAAGTACTAAGTTGAATTAGTGACATTAGGCTGACAACCTAATATTATTTTTTAACTAACTTTTTATTAAAAATTATTCAGAAACATTAACTACTCATTCCATGAAGTTCTCTAATGGTACTGCTTCTACAACAATAGGTATAAATGAATGATTAGCTCCACAGATTTCTGAACACTGACCATAAAATACACCAGGATATTTGATAAAAAAGCTCAGCTGATTAAGACGCCCTGGAATTGCATCTGCTTTTACTCCTAAAGAAGGTACTGTTCATGAGTGAATCACATCTGCCGAAGTTACAAGGACTCGAATATCCGTTTGAGTTGGAAGAACTACACGATGATCTACTTCTAGTAATCGAAAATCTCCTGGTTCTAGTTCATTAGTTGGGACTATATAAGAATCAAATTCAATATTTAAAAAGTCTGAATATTCATAGCTTCAATATCACTGATGCCCAATTCTTTTTACAGTTAATCTACAATCTCCAACTTCGTCTAGTAAATAGAGAAGACGTAATGAAGGCAAAGCCAAAAAAATTAAAATAATAGCTGGGATAATAGTTCAGATTGTCTCAATTTCCTGTCCTTCGACTAAAGAACGACAAGTATACTTATTTATTATTAAAGAAAGAGCGGCATACCCTACCAGACTAATAATTATTACTAGAATTATTATAGCGTGATCATGAAAGAAAATTAATTCTTCTATTAGAGGAGATGCTGCATCTTGAAATCCTAATTGTCCTCATAGACTCATATCTTATTAGCTTAAATTAAATGGTATAAGTTAACTACTACTCAGCAACTAATGCTCCAGTTTCTGGGGCATTGTGGAAATCGGCTGGTAGAATATTATCTCATTCCAAGGCAGTTCTTAAATGTGTTCTTCAAACAACACTACGCTGAGAAATCAAGGCTTCTCATACAATTACTATAAAATACAAAACAGCTACAAATGAAATCATTGATCCTATAGAAGAAATAACATTTCATTTTGTGTAACAATCAGGGTAGTCTGAATAACGTCGTGGTATACCACTTAGACCTAAAAAATGCTGAGGAAAAAATGTTACATTTACACCAATAAATATAATATAGAAATGAGCTTTAGTTCATCGGCTATGAAGAGTAACTCCTCTTAATAAAGGGAATCAGTAGTTAAAAGCTCCAAATAAGGCAAACACAGCCCCCATTGACAAAACGTAATGAAAGTGAGCAACAACATAGTAAGTATCATGAAGTATAATATCTAAAGAGGAATTAGATAAAACAATTCCAGTTAAACCCCCTACTGTAAAAAGGAAAATAAAACCAAGTGCCCAAAGTATTGGAGTTTCATACTTGATTTTAGCTCCATGAATAGTTGCTAATCAACTAAATACTTTAATTCCTGTAGGAACAGCAATAATCATTGTGGCTGCTGTGAAGTAAGCACGTGTATCTACATCCATCCCTACTGTAAACATATGGTGAGCTCAGACAATAAATCCTAAGACACCAATTGCTAGTATTGCATAAATTATTCCTAGAGTTCCAAATGTCTCTTTTTTCGATGAATAATGGCTCACAATATGGGAAATCATACCGAAACCAGGTAAAATCAAAATATACACCTCAGGGTGTCCAAAGAATCAAAATAAGTGTTGATAAAGAATAGGATCTCCACCCCCTGCAGGATCAAAGAAAGCAGTGTTAAAATTTCGATCCGTTAACAATATTGTAATGGCCCCTGCTAATACAGGTAACGAAAGAAGGAGAAGAATAGCAGTAATTTTTACAGACCAAACAAATAACGGAAGCCGCTCAAACTGCATCCCTCGTCATCGTATATTAATAATAGTTGTAATAAAGTTTACTGCACCTAAAATAGAAGAAACACCTGCAAGATGTAATGAAAAAATAGCGAGATCAACAGATCCTCCTGCATGTGCAAGATTTCCTGCCAAAGGAGGATATACTGTTCAACCAGTACCCACCCCCCTTTCAACTGCCGCTGAGGAAAGAAGAAGAAGTAAGGCAGGAGGTAAAAGTCAGAAACTTATATTATTTAAACGGGGAAAAGCCATATCTGGGGCCCCTAATATTAGAGGAACTAATCAATTCCCAAATCCTCCAATTATTATAGGTATAACTAAAAAGAAAATTATAACAAATGCATGAGCAGTTACAATTACATTATATAACTGATCATCTCCTAATAGAGCCCCTGGTTGGCCTAATTCTGCCCGAATTAGTAAACTAAGAGCTGTTCCAACTAAACCTGATCATATACCAAATAAAATGTATAAAGTACCAATATCTTTATGATTCGTAGAAAACAATCAACGCATAGGTTTTACAAGGTTTCTAAGACATTTATTATAATAATTAATAACCCTCCAAATAAATTTATTAATAAAAGCATTATTAAGAAGAAATTTCTCTTGTTAATCAGCTCTTTTATATTTCTATTTTTTTTTAAATTATTTAAAAATAATGAAAAAAATAAGCCCAAATAGTAAAATAAACTTATTAGTGAACCAAGAATTAGTAGAAAAACAAAAGACCATATATAGTTATTAATTCTAATTACTATAACTAATCACTTAGAAATAAATCCCAATAATGGAGGTAAGCCTCCTAAGGATAGTAGCATAAGCATTACTCTTGTTTGATTTAGACCCACTCTTTTAATAGAATCTAAGTTTTTTATTATACCTGAATCCCTGTATCATAAGCTTATAAACAAACAAAATGAAATAAACACATAAATCATAAAGTAGATTTTTATAACTCATTCTCTATGTATAAGACCAAATATAATCCATCCTAAATGCCCAATTGAGGAATACGCTAAGAGAGCTCGTACCTGGGTTTGATTCACACCCCCAATACCACCAATTAATCTAGATCCGGCTGAAATTAGACAAATAAGTAAAAGAAGGCCATAGGAAAATCTAAATTGAAATAATGATATACTCAGACATAGAGGAGCAAGTTTTTGCCAAGTGGCTAACAAAAGACATGAAAGTCAAGGTAAACCTGCCATCACCCTTGGCAGTCAAAAATGAAATGGAAAGAGTCCTAGTTTAACAAATAAACCTATAATTAAAATAAATAAAGAAATTGTAGATCTAGTATTACCGGGAATTAATATTTCCCAAGTAAAAGATAATCTATATAAATTTAAACTCCCAAAGATCAGTAAACTTGAACCAAGTGCTTGAACAACAAAGTATTTCACCGCTGACTCTCTTTCTGATATTCTTTTTTGATAAACTAAAATAGGTAAAAATCCAATTAAGTTAATTTCAAGACCTGCTCAGATCCCTAATCAATGTAATGAAGAAATCGAAAATAGGGTCCCAATGCCTATAACAGAAAAAAATATATACATAAAAGGAAGTCTAGAAAACATAAGAAAAAGGATAAAATCGAATTACCCAAAGCAAAGTTAGCAGCCCTGCTTTACTCCAAGTTTTTTCTTTACTGGGCTCAGTCTAATGATCCTTCATTTCATTCATGAAATAATCCTACAATTAAAATTACCAAAAATGCAAAGGCTCCCAAACTTAATTGAAAAGTAAAACTAAAAGATATTCTAGTTAAAATTGGAAATAAAAGAACGATTTCTACATCAAAAATTAAAAAGATAATCGCTAGCAAAAAAAATCGTATAGAAAACGGCAAACGAGCTGACTTAATAGGATCGAAACCACATTCAAACGGAGATCTTTTTTCTCGATCACTAATTGCTCGTTTAGCTAAAACTCATCCGAGTCCTATCACCACACATGAAAGAATTAATGCTACAATTCTTCTTCAAATTCTTCTAAACATTTATAATAGCGCCAGAGATAAATAATCCCATATTAATCAACATCAATGATTTCCGTTCATCCGGCGTAACGCTATTTTGATCTAAATGGGTAATTTATTTTTACAGTCTTCTAATTAACAGCTAGACGCCTCAACTTTGGCTTCCATTTATATTGTTAAAATATGAAGAAGGACTTACACCACCAAAATACGGGCCGAAACCGTATGCAAATTTCTCGCTTTTCATACTCCGCTAATGACCTAAAGGTTTAATAAACCTATTTTTTGAATGCAAATCAAATCTTTTATTTTAAAGTATTAAGTCGCTTCCTAGGGGCTACCAATCCCAGCCGTATCTAGATTAAAAGTCTAGCACTTAAACTCAGTCACCTAAGACAATGTTAAACACTATAATAACAGCATTTTAACACCCTCATCAATAGATTGATAGATATAAAAATAATCAAACAACATCTACAAAATGTCAATATCAAGCAGCTGCTTCAAACCCAAAATGATGCCCAGTTGAGAAATGTTGAAGTCATACTCGAGCCAAGCAAACCAATAAGAAAGTTCTACCAATTAAAACATGAAGGCCATGAAATCCGGTAGCAACAAAAAATGTTGATCCGTAAGCCCCATCTGCAATAGTAAATGAAGCCTCATAATATTCTCCTCCTTGAAGAAATGTAAAATACATCCCTAAAATTACAGTTCCAATTAGGCCTTGTAACCCTCCCGGATTATCTCCCTCCATTAGACTGTGATGAGCTCAAGTAACTGTTACCCCTGAAGCTAATAAAACCCCAGTATTTAATAATGGAACTTCAAACGGATTTAAAGGAACAATTCCTGCAGGAGGTCAACAAGAACCAAGCTCTGGAGTAGGAGCTAAACTACTATGAAAATAAGCTCAAAAGAAAGCGAAGAAAAAACATACCTCAGATACAATGAATAGAATTATCCCTCATCGTAAACCCTTTGATACTTGAATTGTATGAAATCCTTGGAAAGTCGCTTCACGAATTACATCACGTCATCACTGAATTATTGTTATAACAATTAACACCACACCTAAAATTGCTGTAATATACCCATAACCATGGAATCACCCAGCGAGGCCCGATGTTAAAAAAAGAGCACCTATAGACCCAGTTAAAGGTCATGGACTAAATTCTACTAAATGAAATGGATTTCGTCCCATGTCTAATGTAATAAGCGATTACCAATAAACCACCAAATTTAAAATATAAATTTATATGTAAATTAATA